TCTTTCACTCATATAACTATATAATTTAATTCATTAATCCGAATAATGAATAAAAAATGAAGATATCTATGCAATTTATTCCACCTCTTTTTCTATAACGACTAGAAAGAAAGGAATAGGGAAAAGTTTATGTTTCAACGAATCGCACGTAGAGCTATTGATAATACACATAGGGTTAATGGTATTTCATAACTAATCGATTGAGCAGCAGCTCGTAGACCACCTAAAAAGGAATATTTATTATTTGAACCATATCCTGACATAAGAAGTCCAATGGGAGCAATACTTGCAACCGCAATCCATAAAAAAACCCCGATATTGAGATCGGCCAAAACAAGGCGATAGTCAAAAGGAATTACTGAATAACTTAGTAGAATTGATATGACTGCTATGGATGGTCCGATACTGAATAAACGAGTATCTCCTCGAGATGGAAGAAGATTCTCTTTGAAAAGTAGTTTTGTCCCATCTGCTAGAGCTTGAAGAACTCCTAAAGGACCGGCGTATTCGGGTCCAATACGTTGTTGCAGCCCTGCGGATATTTCTCTTTCTAACCATACAATTACTAGTACGCCTATTGTGATTCCCAATACAAGAGTCAAAATAGGAACAAGCACCCATATAATTCCATAGATCTCTTTTAAAGATTCCACTCTGTAAAAAGAATTGATATCTTGTATTTCCGTTGTATCAATTATCATTTCAACGATCAACTTCTCCCATAATGATATCTATGCTACCTAGTATTGTCATAATATCAGCCAATTTCATTCTTTTAACTAACTGAGGAAGAATTTGCAAATTGATAAAACCCGGCGGGCGAATTTTACATCTCCAAGGAAAACCACTCTGATCCCCTAGCAGAAAAATTCCCAATTCGCCCTTTGGGGCTTCGACTCTCACATAAAGTTCTTGTTTCGGCAATTCAAAAATAGGAGAAGGTTTTTTACTAATGAATCGATATTCAAAATCATGCCATTCTGGATACCTATCTCTATCAAAGTATCGGATTTCTAAATTCTCATAGGGCCCCCCTGGAATTCCTTCCAGAGCCTGTTGAATAATTTTTATGGATTCTGTCATTTCACCAATTCGGACTAAATAACGAGCTAATGAATCCCCTTCTTTTTGCCATTGGACTTCCCAATCCAATTCGTCGTAACACTCATAATGATCAACTTTACGAAGATCCCATTGTATTCCGGAAGCTCGCAGCATTGGTCCTGATAAACCCCAATTTATTACTTCGTCTCTACCAATAATTCCTACGCCCTCAACGCGTTCTAAAAAAATAGGATTTCGTGTAATAAGTTTTTGATATTCAGTAACTCCCGTAAAAAAATAATCGCAGAAATCCAAACATTTATCTATCCAGCCATAAGGTAGATCAGCCGCTACTCCTCCGATACGAAAATAATTATGCATCATTCTCATACCAGTGGCAGCTTCGAATAGATCATATATGAATTCTCTTTCTCTGAAAATATAGAAGAAAGGAGTTTGTGCACCAATATCTGCCATAAAGGGGCCGAGCCATAAAAGATGAGAAGCTATACGACTCAATTCCAACATAATTACTCTGATATAACTGGCTCTTTTAGGTACTTGAATATTTCCTAACTGTTCTGGCCCATTTACAGTTATTGCTTCTGTGAACATAGTAGCTAAATAATCCCAACGAGTTACATAAGGCAGATATTGTATAATTGTTCGGTTTTCCGCAATTTTTTCCATTCCTCTGTGTAAATAACCCAATATAGGTTCACAGTCAATAACATCTTCACTGTCCAGAGTAACGATGAGTCGAAGAACCCCATGCATTGACGGGTGGTGGGGGCCCATATTGACTATCATGAGATCTTTTCTTGTAGCTGGTATATTCATAAATTTTTCCTCGATTTATTCTTCCATGAATTGCGTAAAACGAAAAAAAAAGTTCATCAAAATTCAAGATCTAATAAATCAAATAATTCAAAATGACTTTTCAAATTAACGAATTTTTGATTCCCGAATACCCAACCTATTAATTAAGTTTTTATAACGTACTCTATTTTTCTTTGACAAATAAGACAGCAGCCGTTGCCGTTTTCCCAGAATTTTACGTAGACCTCTTTGAGATAAATAGTCTTTTCTGTGCAATTCCAAATGTGAAGTAAGTCTTCTTATTTTATTGGTGAAACTCAATACTTGGAATTCAACGGATCCCCTGTTTTCTTCTTTTTCTTCTTGCGAAATAATTGAGATGAATGAATTTTTGACCATAAAAAGGAATCGCCCCTCTCTCTTTTTTTTGAGATATTTTTATCGATATATATATTTCTTGATCAGTAATAATAATAATAATGCTACTCATTTGAATTTGATATACATAATAATCTTAATTTCGTTAAGAATTCTTAATTTTGTCAAATAAAATTACTTAATTTAGTACTCTAATTTAGTACTCAATAATCAATCCAATTTTAAAAATTGGATTCGGATAGGATATCCTATACAAAAGTATAGTCTATTTCTGTACTCACAAAAAAATAAACAATAATTTAAACCGAAAAAAAAATAAGAAGATTTTGTTGATTCATTTTAGATCGAATTAATATAATACAACGCCTCATTAAATTAAATTAGTATCATGTATCATAATGAAATGTAAGATAATGGGTATGTTTATTTCTTTGTCTTCATATACTCGATATGGTACGGAAATATAGTAAAAATGTACCATTAATTACTTTTCAATCGCGGATACATATGAATCCTTGTCATACTGAAACGACTGCCATTATTGGTATCAAACCAATAGCGATTCATACAAGCTAAATCTTCTAATCGATAATTGGGCCAAAGAAAGAACTTTAATTTAATTAGTTTCTTTTTATCTCTATCAAGATTTTTTCTTTTATTCAACAAAACTTGATCGAAATTTGTTACCTTATTTCCATTGCATCCATTGCAAAATACTGTATTTCTATGGATATTGTTTCTATTCCTAGAATTGACAAAAATTAGAATTCTCAATTCTCTACGATGCCTCGGGGATAAAATATTTTCAAGAACAAGCAAATCATAATGATTTTTGTCTCTGTTTCCAGTCATTTTTTGATGTATTGCAATGGATTCATAAAAAGTATTCTTATTTTTATCAACATAGCCATAGCTTTTTTCTAGGTATCTTTGATTAATTCGGTGCTTACTCTTATGAACCAATGAAATACCTATGGTTTTATATATAATAAATTTTCCATCATTTTTTACAGACAGACGAACTGGTTCGATAACCAATATTCCCCTTTTCATCAATTCTGTAAGATGTAAATCCTTCTGGAACATCATAATATCCAGATTCATTTCTTCCCTTTGAATAGCGGATATAGCAATTTCTCTTGGATTTTTTATTCTAAGCAGGAGACAATATACTTTGATGTTATTGAGGATTCTTTGATTTAAAGAATCATCCCATCTCAATTGAAAATGCAAATACCTTTTTAGGAACAACTCAAGCTCTGCTTCTAGGTTATTCTTGTATTTCTTTTTGTTTCTACGTTTTTTCATGTCTGATCCCTTATAATCTTCTCCAACATCTTTTTCTTGGTTTTTTTCTTGGTTTTTTTTTTGGTTTGAGAGAGCTGATTCGAGATCTGCTTGGTCCGCTAATTTTTTTTCTCCTTGATTTCGATTTTCTAATTCAAAAGTTTTTTTTTCATTCGATAATATAAAAATATCTCTTTTTTTCTTTCCAGTGATACTTTTATGTTTATTAATATGTTTATTAACATTTTTATTTACATTAAAATTGAAAATAAGTAATTTGATTGGTATGACCCACGATTTAATCTTATATGTATTATAAAGTATCACAAATTCTGGGAAAAACCAAAGTTCTAGATTCGATATGGGACGACTTAGTATTTCTTCATTCATTCCCATCCAATCCACAAGAGGTTTTTTTTGATTGAATGGGTTAATTTTTTGATCTTGATGAATCGTGAAATAAAAAAGACCTTTCTTATCAATTTTATCGATTATTTGATAATTATTAATCTTAGTCTTAGTATTTTTATTTCTGTTGGTGACAGTATCAATATCGACCCGGGCCTTAATATCGGTCTTCTTTCTAAGACAAAAATTGAGAATTTTCCAATCAAAATATTTTCGATCCATATTTTTTTCTATATCTATACTATCATCTTCTACTAGATAATTATTGATAAGGATACCTTCCATCATATCAAATGGTTTGCGTTTAGGCGTATTGTAAGTATAAGAAATCTCTTGGTTATTATTTACTTGTAATGGCACTCCATAGATATATGAGTCTTTCTTATCCTCATAATTAATCGATTTATACGAAAAAAGATCATATCTATATTGTTTTTTAAAATTTTCTTTTTTATTTAGTAAGAAATCTATTTCAAAATTATTTTGTTTTTCGTAATCAATTAATCGGTTTTTTTCATATGAATCACATTTGTTTAAATCTTTATTTTTAGTCATACGGCATTGATATTGATTGACTCTATTTCGCCATTTTTGCGGTACTAATCTCGACCATCTAATCTGAGATAAATCATATTGATAATGATCCTTTAGCCAGTTTTTCCATTCATTAATTACAGAATTTCGAAGGTTCTTATGTTGTCTTAATTCGGAATCAAACATTTCTTGCGTTCCAACAAAATACTCTTTTATTTCATTCTTAATAAAAAAAGATGTTCTGTAATATTTAAAGACATATCTTAACTTATATAAGTTACTGACTTGGGTTTGTGATAATTTGTAGAATACATATGCTTGTGACAAGTAAGATAAGTCCAAAAAAATATGTGAATTCTTATTAATACAAAGTGACCTTTTTATAGTTGAAATAAAGTTAATTATACTTTGATTTGTTTTATCAATTCTTTCTCGATTTGCTTCATTATTGTAAATGTATTTATTAATAATTTTTTTTGTTAATTCAATAAAAAGCTGGGCATTGATTCTAGGGATATTAATGATACACAGAAAGATATCTATGTATATCTTTTCAATAAAAAATTTTAAAAAATAATGGGATTTACGAAGTAATCGAATATTTTTTCTTTTTAATATCCGCCAAATATTTTTTGGTGATTCTAATCTTTTATCTTCATAACTTATTTTGTTAGGGTTAATATTTATCTCTCGAGTTATAAACCCTCTTTTCTTGTCTTTTTTCATTTTTTCTATTTGATTTATGATTGTATTTGTTCTATTAGTTATATTTTTAATTTTTTTTTCTGTCAATGAGTAAGTTGCCCAATCCATAGATCGAATTTCAATAGACGATTCGGGAATAATTTTATTATGTATTATCGAATTTGTTTCTTTTTTAGTTTCACTCAATTCATATATTTCTATTTTTTTCAATCCAAATAATAGAAATAATAGAATTTGGTTTCTTTTTAAAAGTTCTTTTATTATTTTTTTTAGAAATAGAATGCTTTTGATGACCCGTTTTTTTGTTTCTTTTGATACATTTATAAAAAATTTTGTTCTTTCTTTTAAAACTCTTAGAACTAAAAAACATTTTTTTTTTAATTTTAATTTTTTTTTTTCGACTTCTTTAAAAATGGGTTCAAAAAATGAAAGTTGTTTTCGGGGAGAACCAAAAGGCAGGTCAGCTTCCATTCCCAAAACTGTTAAAAAACAAAAATCATTTTTTTGTCCTTTCCCTTTCTTTTTAATTGGATCTTTCTGAGGGGATCGTAACTTAGATCTGTGCCAAGGTTTCAGACGAAAAGGAAATAGTATCTTTATCTGAATACCGTCTGTTAACCAGTTTTTAGGAAATTCTTTTTCTGATAATTGAACGCCATTATAGGTGCATTTAACATGGATTTCTTTATTCAAATCCTTTAAATCCTCGGACAATTCGGGAAATTGAAATAATAATATACGAACAATATTTTTAGCTATTATTAATGAAGGTAATATAATATATTTTCTAAAAATTGATTGGATTACTAATAAAGAACCTCTTATTATTTGAGCAAAGAAAAAGCTATCCCAAGCTTCTGCTATTTGTATACGAATTTTTTCCTCTCTTTTGTATTTTTCGTTTTTGTGCTCCTCTTTTTTCTCACTTTTTTTTGTCTTTTCCTTTGTATAATCTGAAATTATTAATTCCTTCTTTTTCCAAATACAATTAAAAAAAATGATTTTCATCATCTCGGGAATATCAAAAGAAAAAAAGGGAGGTTTGTTTAGTCTATCCAAAAAAAGAGGGGAATGCACATTTGCTTGAAACAGTTCCCAAATAACCATTTTACGCCTTTGAGCTCGCACAGAGCCCTTTATTATATTTCGACGAAAATCCGATTGTTGTGAATAACGTATCAAAGCCAACTCTTCAGCTTGATCGGTATTATTAGTCTCTTTGTTATTAGTAGAAGGATCCGTATTCTGCGGAATATCAGTAAAAACCACGACACGTTTGGCTTTTCTTGAACGAATTTGATGATTTGCTGCCCCATTTTCCTCAGTTTCTACTTCCTGTTGTTCTAACTCGTCGATTAATTTGTATGACCATTGAGGAACTTTTTTACTGATTTCGTTTATTCCAATAGATTTTTCTCTAATTGTTTTATCCCTAGGATCAGTTATAATTGCATCGAATAAAAAATTTAAATTTTTTATTCGATCTTCTGAATCAATTCTTACTTGTTTGTTTTCCGTAAATGAATAAAGTCCTTTCAAATTGAAATTTGATGTTGATTTTCCTGCAAACTTACTAATTATGTTCAAGAAATAACTAATTTCTGTTGATAATGATTTTCGATCAAATAGATTGACTTTCCGGTCAAATTCTGTGTAATTGGTAGTAAGAAGGATTCCATGAATCTTATTTATCCAAATTGTCTCTATGTAATGTTTCCTAGAAGTTTTTATGATTGAGAATAAAAATAATTTTTTGATTTGGCCGCGATAGGGTCCGTTCAAGAAAGGATCATATATCGTAGGTAAATATTCTTTTTTAGTCTTATTATTACACAATCTAATCCTTTTTTCGATTATATCCAGAGGAATAAATCTCTTATCTAGAATTTCGACTATATTTATAAATTTGTTGCTTATGTTGTTCCTTTTTTGTTCATTGGTATAATTCCAATGATTATACAGTTCATTATAGGAAATTTTTTCTATTGTAAACAAAGACATTTTTCTTTGTATCATTTCCAAAAAAGTTGATAAACTCGGTGGATACGTAAAAGATATTCTTTCTTTTCCATCACTTTGACATGTATGAAAAAAATATTGTGACATTTCCTTTTTTACCGATTTTACATCATTTTCAAATCGATTATTTTTTATATATCGGAATGGGCGATTCCATTGTTTATAGTTGAAAAGAATAGTAACAAGAGGTTTTTCAAACCAGAATATCTCTTTATCCTTTTTATCTTTAAATATTTCTAACTTCGAATTTTCTTGATTCCCATCTAGATAAGAAGTTTCATAAATGGGTCTATTTTTATAGCGTGT